CCGAGCCATACCACATAGTTCCAGCAACTACAAAAGCTGCAAAAAATACAGCAGCGATACTACTGGAAAGGACGGTTTCAATATTTCCCATACGTAATCCTTTGTATAGACGTTGGGGCGGACGGACACTAAGATGGAATAGACCCGCCAATATGCCCAAGGTTCCTGCTGCAATATGATGAGAGGCTATTCCTCCCGGAACAAAAGGATCAAAACCTTCCACACCCCATGCTGGATTTACAGCTTGTACTCTTCCCGTTAGTCCATAAGGATCGGATACCCATATTCCAGGACCATACAATCCTGTTACATGAAATGCGCCAAAACCAAAGCACGCCACTCCTGAGAGAAATAAATGAATTCCAAAGATCTTGGGCAAATCCAAAGAGGGTTTTCCTGTACGTTCATCACAAAATATTTCTAGATCCCAATACACCCAATGCCAAATAGCTGCCAAAAAGCACAAGCCAGAAAACACAATATGTGCACCAGCCACACCTTCATAACTCCAAATACCCGGATTCGTTATAGTCCCCCCCGTAATACTCCAACCACCCCATGAATTGATTATTCCTAAACGAGTCATGAAGGGTATAACGAACATACCCTGTCTCCACATTGGATCAAGAACAGGGTCAGAGGGATCAAAAACAGCTAATTCATATAGAGCCATCGAACCGGCCCAACCAGCAACCAGAGCTGTATGCATTATATGGACAGAAATCAAACGGCCGGGATCATTCAATACGACCGTATGAACACGATACCAAGGCAAACCCATGGAAATACCCCTTATATCAATCAAAAATAGACTCTATGTAACTTTATTGCACTTTAAAAAAACTATAGTATGGTCCTTACTTTTTTAGTGGATTATCTTGGGGAAAGGATTAATATTTGTTCTATATCTTTTAGTAAGAATGTCTTTGAATAATAATAGAATAATTTTGTTCGTAGGAACAAAAAGAAGCAGATTTATTCTACACCCGATAAGTACCAATACGCAATGGTAGGGCGTTGATAGCATTTTATATGAGTAACTGCATATATATTTGTTCATCATCCAAAGGCCCCACTTGTAAGAATTTTCCTTTATTGATTCTGTCTTCCTTTTTTATGAACTTCTTCAATCTATGGATAAAATATGATAAAAGACAAAATATTATTAAGACAATAAACCTATTTTTACGCTTTCACATCAAAGTGAGATATAATACTTAATTTTTCTTTCATTTAATGCCTATTGGTGTTCCAAAAGTACCTTTTCGAAGTCCTGGAGACGAAGATGCATCGTGGGTTGACGTATAGTGCGACTTGTCAGATATATTGGGTCATATGGTATTTCCCCGTTCTCTTTCCCGATCGAGATATCCTCCCTTTCGCCCAACAAAGATTGATTGAATTATCCAAAATTTGGAGCGTGAAATGCAATTAAGTACGATTAAATTAATTTTTTAAGGGGGTAGACAGATTAATATTAGCAATTAGAATAATTTATGGTTGGCTTGGTTCAAACAATAAAATGAATTATCCAGGCTCCGTTTAGAAAAAAACCAATAGGTAATATATCTATGATTTCTACTTAATATCATATTCTATTTATATTATAGAATATTCGATTTATAATTTCTAATATAATAATATAATTAAATATAATTAAAGTTATCTAAAACTGTTAATAAATCGAGTAATATGATGAATGCATTGAATATTGAATATTTAATATTATATTTGGCGGGAGATATGAAATAAATTAAAAAAGAACGAAGTCGTAGCAAAAAGACGTAGTATTGGGGCATTTGTCCTATATATGCAAATAAAAATCGGTCCGATCTTTACTCGGAGTAGAGCATAAACCTAAAAGAATTCAAGAAGACCATTCAGGAACAAGAGAATTACATCGTGATTTGGATTGGATTCCGATGAAACAATACATCAATGAGAAGTTAATCCGATAAGTTTATTTTTATTTATTTCTATTTATATATAGAAATTCTATTTACTATATTATATAATTATATATAAAAAGACCAAAACTCATATCTTTTTTTTTATGAAAGAAAAAGCCCCTTTGTTACAAGTTATATAGAGCTTGCGATGACAAAAGAAAAAAAAAGAATCTACACATTGATTCTTGTTTTTTTCGCGATTTGTGTTGAACTGTATGCATCAAAAGATGCATGTACGGTTCCGAAGGGATACAATTTTATCTCAATCAACCGACTTTATCGAGAAAGATTACTTTTTTTAGGCCAAGAGGTTGATAGCGAGATCTCGAATCAACTTATTGGTCTTATGGTATATCTCAGTATAGAGGATGATACCAAGGATCTCTATTTGTTTATAAACTCTCCCGGCGGATGGGTAATACCTGGATTAGGTATTTATGATACTATGCAATTTGTGCAACCAGACGTACAAACAATATGCATGGGATTAGCCGCTTCAATGGGATCTTTTATTCTGGTCGGAGGAGAAATTACCAAACGTCTAGCATTCCCTCACGCTTGGCGCCAATGAGTTTTTTATTTGATTTGAGAGAAAAAAGAAGACTATGCCTTCGCGATATATGAAATATAAATATTAAGTAATAATAGCATGGCACTTCGAATTCGATACGAGAATCTTTTTTTTTTTCAAAATCGTTCCATTCCATTATGTATCGAAAGAGTAGTATGAGATAAAAGGTCTTTACCATTTTATCTGATATATCAGGAGACCCATTTCAGCGTCACAAACTTTTTTGTTTTTACACCGAAAAACTCTTAACAATAATATATATATTATTTTTATGAAAGAATACAAAAAAAAATCTCTTTTTTTTTTTTCAAATATAAAAAAAATTAAGTAAAAAAAAAAGAAACTTTGGGATTGCTAAATAACAGACGAAATTAATATATATATAAAGCAACGGAACCATCATAGTATATTTTTAACTATTCCAAAAGAAAGGGTGGTTGTTGGATCATTCACCTATGTGAATATGATAGACCCTATAATTTCTTTTCTATTTATTCGATGTAAGGTAGTTTATAGGTATAAAGGTAGTTTATAGGTATAAAAGTGAATTCCATTGTAGAGCCGTATGCAATGTGCAAAAGATGCCTGTACGGTTGTTCAATTCTATCTTTCTTTTTTCTTAATTTTCTTATTTTTCGCCTTTCATCATGCGAGATAGAATTATTATTTATTATGTTATATCATCAGGGTAATGATCCATCAACCTGCTAGTTCTTTTTATGAGGCACAGACGGGAGAATTTATCCTGGAAGCGGAAGAACTACTGAAGCTTCGCGAAACCATCACAAGGGTTTATGCACAAAGAACGGGCAAATCCTTATGGGTTATTTCCGAAGACATGGAAAGAGATGTTTTTATGTCAGCAACAGAAGCCCAAGCTCACGGACTTGTTGATCTTGTAGCGGTTGAATAAAAAATAAGAGGAATTTCGCGCAAATATACAATTTGAGATTTTATCTTCTTACCAGATTTAATACAATAGTCTATGAATCCATTAATATAAAAATGATTCATACTTATCCGGTTAGGATCGATCTAAACCAGCCCATTATGTATATGATTCAACATGCCAACTATTAAACAACTTATTAGAAACACAAGACAGCCAATCAAAAATGTCACGAAATCCCCCGCTCTTCGGGGATGTCCTCAGCGACGAGGAACATGTACTAGGGTGTATGTGCGACTCGTTCAGATCATGGACTAGGCCAAAAACAATGGATCCGGTATAAATGATCAGTACCAATGAATAGGATAGAATGAAGACCACCATTTACTATACGATACGAAAAATTAAATATAGATAAAAATCTAAAAAAGATCTATCATACCTTCTATTGTATTGTGGTATCAAATTAATTTATGGTTGCCATTGGTACAAATCCAATCACTTACACTTTTAATTTAAGATGAGAAAGAATTCCCCATTGATAGCAAATGGTATTCATTAAGCAGGGAAATCCTATTTTATTTAAAAGCAGAATTAAAAGCAGAAAGATTATGCCCTTACCCTTTACCCTTCACTTTTGCAAGAACGGACTAACAGGGTCAGCTACTCAGCTAATCTTCATAATTAAATACCGTTACTGTATAAGTGGTCTCGTTGTGAAAGACCTATTACTGGATAATTATGGGTAGAGCCAAAGAGTGTGAACTGTACAAGTTAACAATAGCATTAATTAAATGAGGCTCCGGTGTATAGAGAGGACCTCACCGTTTAAGAAGTAACCATAGAAACGATGGAACCCACTATACCTATATTCTATTTACTACTTTTTTATTTACTATGTTTTTTTGATACCTAGTATCAATACAATTTCTTATTTTGAGGCGAGAAGCCTAGAAAAAAAGAAAAAATCGTGGTCGGGAAGGTTAGAGTAGCAAAAGCCATTGGAATTCTTATTTTATACATTGGAAGAATCCGTTTTGTTATTAATAGACTAGGAAAGGGAAAGGAAATAACTGAAAGAAAAGAAATCAATTAGTTATTCATCAAAGTTTCATTTATTCAATGACTAGAATTAAACGAGGATATATAGCTCGAAGACGTCGAACCAAAATTCGTTTATTTGCATCAAGCTTTCGAGGGGCTCGTTCAAGATTGACTCGAACTATTACTCAACAGAAAATAAGAGCTTTGGTTTCGGCTCATCAGGATAGAGGTAGGCAGAAGAGAGATTTTCGTCGTTTGTGGATCACTCGAATAAACGCAGTAATTCGAGCCAATAAACTATACTATAGTTATAGTAAATTAATACACCATCTGTACAAGAGGCAGTTGCTTCTTAATCGTAAAATACTTGCACAAATAGCTATATTAAATAGGAATTGTCTTTATATGATTTCCAATGAGATCTTAAAATAAGATTAAGGAGATTGAAAGAAATCAAATCCAGTGAAATGTTTTAAATGGAGTTCCCTGGCAAATGAACTTGGGAAAGTAGAGTAGAAATTAGTATGATAAAATAGGATATAATATGATAAAGTCATCGCAATGAACAAACACGTTCAATCAAAAAAGGATTTATTCTTCTTCCCCAATTCCTTTTTTTCTTACGACACAACAATAAAATTGGAATTTTCAGATTTTTTGAACAAACTGTCAATTTGCATTTGAATTCGGATTGGAATCTTATTTTGATTCAATTGAAGAAGAGCAAGCTTATTTATTTTTAATTCTAAGACCAGTAGTTCTAGGAGTCGACTCGCTTCTTTCCAACTCTTTCTCATTATTAAGAAAGGGTAACAAAGATAAAATACGAGCTTGTTTTATAGCAATAGTAATTAATCGTTGTTGTTTTAAGGTCAATCTATTCACCCGTCTAGATAATATCTTTCCTTGTTCACTAATAAATCGACTAATTAAACTCATGTTTCTATAATCAATTCGATCCCCCGATTGTATCGGGGGCAAACGCCTACGAAAAGATCGCTTAGATTTAAGAAAGAGTCGCTTGGATTTATCCATGTTTTTTTTATTCCTTGTCTCGAAAATCCTAATGCTATTTTGATCGAATCAAAAATGATTTCGAATTTAAAAATAGAATTGCTTTGTTTTGTTTATATTTAAATAAATATATGATCTGTTATATATAATATGTCGTTTTTCGTCTTCCTTGGAATGGAAGGCGGACACGCAAGCGATCGATTCGATCTATTTCTTTATCTCCCCGTGAATCGTATGTTTGTAACAAGAGGGACAGAATTTTCTCAATTCCAATCGACTAGGCGTATTATGTCGATTTTTTTGAGTAATATATCGGGAAATGCCCATTGATTCCTTATTAACACGGTTTCGAACACAACTGGTACATTCCAAAATAATCGTTATTCGGGCATCTTTACTCTTGGCCATGAACCTCCTTTGGATTTTTGATTGACTCAACTCTTCTATCTTTCTATTTTCCGATCCGAAGCGAAGAAGAAGAAAGGAAGGAAAAAAATAGAAGTTGCTAACTTGAAATACAATTATGAAAGATTTCGTTGCAATCTATCAATATAGTAATAATAAGTAATATAATGATTTCTAACTATATATTTATAATTTATACTCGCTGTACAGTATTTAAATTTTCTTTTTCATTGAATTTTCTTGTATGATATTGTTGCCATGCCACAACTATTCCATTTTCTTTCTCACTCTATTATTAATTAATTTCATTTTGGACCTGGAAACCCGAGTTCTTAGTTTAACTAGGGTGAACCCGCTTTTATTCTTTTTATTTTCGAATTTATTTTAATTATAAAAAAAAAGAAGAAAAGAAGAGTAAGGGGGGATTAGTCACAGATATTTGATTGTATCTCTAATCTTCTTCACCCCTTCCTATCTCAATTACTATAATGAAAAAAAAGGGAATATCAACGCATCTGGAAATAAACGATTGATCTCTATCAATAAACCTGCTAAAGACCCAAACCATAGAGTACTTACTACCGGTGCCACGGAAAGGTATGTTTTTAGATTTCGCATTTAAGATCCTCCTTCTTTGTTATTTATTATTGTAATTTTATTACAATTTGTAATACATAATGCTATTACATATATGACCAGATGTGTATATGTAGTTAATGACTGACACTTGGATTTGTACGCAGAATCCCTAATGCAAATTAAAATGTATAACTTGAAATGTACAACGATTCAGTACAGTAGATATTCCTTTTCTTAAAAGAAAAAAAAAAATACGTCCCTTTCTGTCTGAGAATTCCCGAAAAATATTCATTTTTTTACGGCGAGTTTCATATTTCTTTAGTACGTATATAATATAAGTCTATTATTATATGTTATATGATATGAGATTAAAAAAAAAAATAAGAAATGACAAGATAATTGGGTATAGCACTGAAAGAAATAAAGATGTGGAAAACAAGACAGGGATTCTCTACAATACTACTGTAGGCCAATTCAAAGGGATGTAGCGCAGCTCGGTAGCGCGTTTGTTTTGGGTACAAAATGTCACGGGTTCAAATCCTGTCATCCCTACCTATTACTTATCTTATGAACAGTAACGAGGGGTCATTGAGATTGATTAAAATTGGCTATACAAAATAAATCTTTAATTCTCTTATTTACGATAGTATATATATCCAAGACGAGTTAGGTCACAAAATATTTTTGTGATAATAAAGCGCTCTTAGTTCAGTTCGGTAGAACGTGGGTCTCCAAAACCCGATGTCGTAGGTTCAAATCCTACAGAGCGTGATTAGATTCTTGTTATTTGTTAGGTCGAAAATAAGACTGAAATAATTGAACAGCAATCTGAATTTGACCTCCTGTAGATTAAAGAAAGTAGGAGGTCAATCAAAAAAAAGGAGATATTAATTACTCAAAGGTCCAATTGATCACCACGTCTATATTGTAAATATGCAGTTACGAATAATCCAGCCAAAGTAATAGGAATTAGACCTAAGACGATTCCAAATAGAAAAACTTCAATCATTTCAATTTCTTTGAAAGGTGAAAAGGAGAGGTAATATCTA